GTTATCCAATAAAATCCTAAAATACCTAATAATAAACCAAAATCTCCGACACGATTCGTTACAAATGCTTTTTGACAAGCATTTGCCGCAAGAGGTCGTGTGAACCAAAACCCTATTAATAGATAGGAACACATTCCAACCAATTCCCAGAAAATATAAATTTGTATTAAATTAGAACTAATAACTAATCCCAACATGGAAGTACTGAAAAAACTCATATAAGCAAAAAATCTTAAGTACCCTTGATCATGAGTCATATAATTATCACTATAAATAAGAACCATAATTCCAACGGTAGTGATTAACATTGACATAATAGAAGTAAGTGGATCGATCAAGTAGCCAAATTCGAAAGAAAAATCATTATTGAGTGTCCAAGACCATACATATTGATAGATAGAATTGCTATTTATTTGCTGAATAGACAGATTTATTGAAAAAATCATGACTATACTTAACAAAAAAATACTCGAAAAAGCCCACATACGACGAAGATTATTTGTCGCTGTCGGAAAAAAAAGAAGTCCCACTCCTAGTAATATCGGAACTGGAAGTGGAATCAAAGGGATAATCCACGCATATTGATATGTCTGTTCCATAAAAAAGTCTTTTTAATTTTTTAATTGTTATTTATTTTTATTTATTTAATAAAATTAATAATTAATATTAATGAAATTCTTTCCAATTCACTGGATCTTCCCTCTTTTGCCTTTTGCGAAGAAGGGGTGAATAAAAAAATCAAGCTATATAACCTTTTTATTTCTTCTTTATGAGTTTCTGTTAAATATTTCAACTAGTCAAATCAAGAAGGTACAATTGGTTAAATCATATGACCGGAAAAAATTAATTACTAGTCTCCTTCACGAATTTTAAAATTCAAGGGAAAAGTCAAATTAAGCCGAGTTTTTTCGAGTTTTACAATTGATTACTAAAATAATAATCAAAATAAAATAAAGTTTTTTTGTTTTATTAAATCTAAATAGCAATTAGGTTCTTATCTTAAATCTTGAGAAAAGTACTTTCGTTTAAATGAAATTAAAATATAGAACAACGAAACGAAATAAAAATCGAAGTTTTTCGGATTTTTTCCCTTTTTTGAATTGACCCAATACCATTTCTATGGCATAACCGATTCTATAAATATAGCTTTGTCTGACAAAGAATGTGAAAAAAAGATCCCAATCAATACAAACTATTACGTACATATATTTTATAAAATGAAAAAGCAAAAATTCTTCTTTATCTCTGGAATATTTTGATTCCATTTTTCGATTTCTTTCACCATCTTATCTATTTTAATTTTAGAGAATTAGAAAAAAATATTATCTAAAAAAAAATGAATGATGAATTACTAATTGTTTGAGTTACTAAAGCGCAGATTCATTTTGAACAATAGATGTCTTTCACATCCAGTTATATCAATGAGTAATCTCTTAATTTTTATTTAAATGGCAGTTCCAAAAAAACGCACTTCTGCATCCAAAAAGCGTATTCGTAAAAATGGTTGGAAAAGGAAAGGATATTGGGCAGCATTAAAAGCGTTTTCCTTAGGGAAATCTCTTGCGACCGGGATTTCGAAAAGTTTTTTTGTGCGACAAACAAATAAAAGAACAATAAGTAAACTAAGTAATAAAACATAAAAGATAAGATTGGGCTTACAAATTGACCCATTTCATTTTGAAAATGAAATTGTTGATTGAGATTACCTGTTGAATTAATCAATATGAATATGAAATGGAATTAGATCTGCTCTTCGAATATGTAGAGAATTCTACAATTTACCTTACCAAATACGAAAAAAAAGACTCCTTTCTTTTTGTTGACAAAAAAACACAAGGTACTAAAATTTCTTTTTAGAAAGTTTTTAATTTCCAAGGTGGGGAGGTTTGTTCCCCATCAACCCCCATTTTTCCATAAGGTTTTTTCTATATATTCATCTTTTCTCTATCTCTATGGCAGATAGCAAATGTTTATTTACTAAAAGAATTGAAAAAATTGATTCAAATCAAATTCGAAACCTTTTCGTGTAATTTCTTACTTTTCTTTTGGATTTCTGGGAATTCTTGTATAGACCCCCATACCCCATATATATCTCCATTAATCGCAATCGATTCAAAAAGACTCAGGGAAGATATTCTGACTAAAGATATGTCATTTTTGAATGATAGAAAATTGGTTCTTTTTTTTTCTTCACTGAGATAATGGATTTCTTGTTTTCGATTTTTGAAATCAACTAACGAAAATAAATATTTTTTGTGAGTTCGATCTCGTAATTCATATTCATAGCAGAACGGTCGAATTTTATAAGAGTTCAAGTCAAGGAAAGTACGATCAAGGGGAGTCTAAAATCCATGAAACTAAAACGATGACCCTAAAGGAAAATAATGAACCTTCAAATCTCGAGTTAAACTAATTTTTATTCATCAATTTGAATCTTTCCTAAAAAGAATTTCACCCAATTTTAGTCTTAAATCTGGACGATTCCTTATTCATAGGCTAGTATGAGTTCAAGGCAAGCCGCTATGGTGAAATTGGTAGACACGCTGCTCTTAGGAAGCAGTGCTAGAGCATCTCGGTTCGAGTCCGAGTGGCGGCATGTCATCGCCTAAAAATCAAATGGATCCTATAATGAATTCAATTAATTAATTCAATTCCCGATTTAGTATTTAGTTCTAATTAAAGAACACTCCTATTTTCCAAAAATTTTATATGATATTTTCAACGTTAGAACATATATTAATTCATATTTCGTTTTCAGTCGTTGCAGTTGTAATTACAATTCATTTGCTAACCTTTTTAGTCAATGAAATCCTAAAACTATATGATTCAGCCGAAAAGGGCATGATAATAACTTTTTTATGCATAACAGGATTATTAGTTACTCGTTGGATTTATTCAGGACATTTTCCACTAAGTGATTTATATGAATCGTTAATCTCCCTTGCCTGGAGTTTTTCCTTTATTTATATAGTTACGTATTTCAAAAAAAAAAAAAATCTTTTAAGTACAATAATTGGCCCAAGTGCTATTTTTACCCAAGCTTTTGCTACTTCAGGCCTTTTAACTGAAATACACCCACCCACAATATTAGTACCCGCTCTTCAATCCGAGTGGTTAATAATGCATGTAAGTATGATGATATTAAGCTATGCGGCTCTTTTATGTGGATCATTATTATCAGTATCACTTCTAGTCATTACAGTAAAAAAAAATCAAAAGTTTTTTTTTACGAGAAATCTTTCATTTTATTTAAATGAGTCTTTGCTCTTTGGGAAAATTGAATACATGAATGAACGAAGTAATTTTTTTCAAAATAGTTCCTTTTTTTTGCCAAAAAATTATTACAGGTCGCAATTAATTCAACAATTAGATTATTGGGGTTATAGAGTTATTAGTCTAGGATTTATCTTTTTAACTATAGGAATTCTTTCCGGAGCAGTATGGGCTAACGAAGCATGGGGATCCTATTGGAGCTGGGACCCAAAAGAAACTTGGGCTTTTATTACTTGGATCGTATTCGCTATTTATTTACATACTAGAACAAATAGCAAATTGAAGGGTCTCAATTCAGCAATTGTGGCAGCCGGCGGATTTCTTATAATTTGGATATGCTATTTTGGCGTCAATTTATTAGGAATAGGACTACATAGTTATGGTTCATTTACATTGCCATTTAATTGAATGAAAAAGTGATTATTACGACTAGGAATAGAAATCCGACAAAAAAATTTCTGTGAACTGGTGAAAACCCGGTGAATCAAATATTGTCCGGGTTCTCACCAGTTCATTTAATTTATAGCGTCGGAGAAGAAAAAAGCCATCTTTTTGTTTTTTGTCATTGTATAACGAACATTTTTGAAAAGCAAAATGATTCGACTTTTTTATTTATTTTCATGAAGATAAAAACTATCTAGCAAAAAAATGAGATAAAATAACTTCCACCTTTTCAACTGATAGTGAAAGAACGAAATCGGGGTACATACCAATCCCTAGTACAGGTAATAAAATAGAGATCGAAAGAAATAACTCACGTGGTCCAGAATCAAAAAAATAAGAGTTTGGAACTTTAAATATTTTGTATCCGTAGAACATCTGGCGTAACATAGATAATAAATAAATAGGCGTTAATATCATTCCAATTGCCATTACAAAAGTAATTACTACTTTTGTTATTAAAAGATATTTGGAACTAGTAATTAGTCCAAAAAAGACTATTAATTCGGCAACAAAACCACTCATACCTGGTAATGCAAGTGAGGCCATTGAAAAGCTACTAAACATCGTGAATATTTTTGGCATTGGGATAGCTATCCCGCCCATTTCGTCAAGATAAACAAGACGTATTCTATCATAAGTTGTTCCGGCTAAGAAAAAGAGTGCAGCACCAATAAACCCATGCGAAATTATTTGTAAAAGGGCCCCGTTGAGCCCCATATCGGTAATAGAACCAATTCCTATAATTATGAAACCCATATGAGATACAGAAGAATAGGCTATTCTTTTTTTTAAATTCCGTTGACTGAGAGATGTTAAAGCTGCATAGATTATTTGTATTGCACCTACTATCATCAACCAAGGAGAAAATAGAAAATGAGCATGAGGAAATAATTCCATATTAATCCTAATTAATCCATATGCTCCCATTTTTAATAAGATTCCGGCAAGAAGCATACAAGTACTATAATGTGCTTCTCCATGGGTATCTGGTAACCATGTATGTAGGGGTATGATTGGCAATTTAACAGCAAAAGCAAGAAAAAATCCAATGTAGAATATTATTTCTAAGGCCACCGGATAGGCCTGATTGGCTAATATATCAAAATTTAATGTTGGTTCATTAGAACCATATAAACCAATACCCAGAACTCCCATTAAAAGAAAAACAGAACCTCCCGCAGTGTACAAAATAAATTTTGTAGCTGAGTAAAGACGTTTTTTTCCTCCCCACATGGATACAAGTAGATAAACAGGAATTAATTCTAATTCCCACATGAGGAAAAAAAGTAAAAGATCCCGAGAAGAAAACAATCCTATTTGCCCGCTGTACATTGCTAGCATCAGGAAGTGAAATAATCGAGAATCTCGAGTAACTGGCCAAGCCGCTAAAGTAGCTAAAGTAGTGATGAATCCCGTTAGTAAAACGGGTCCTATGGAGAGTCCATCTATTCCTAATCTCCAATGAAAGTCAAAAAAATTTATCCAGTTATAATCTTCCACTAGTTGGACTAATGGATCATCCGATTGAAAATGATAACAGAATTCGTAAGTTATTAGAAGAAGTTCAATAATACATATAGATATAGTATACCAGCGGATTACTCTATTTCCTCTATGTGGAAGAAAGAAAATTAAGGAACCTGCAAATATGGGTAAAACTGCAATTATTGTTAAGAAAGGAAAATGATTCGTGGTAAAGACAAGATAGACTTGGGCCAGAAAAATCCGTGCTCAAACTATATCAATCAATTTTGAGCACGGATTTTGTCGGTAAAAAAACGGAAATGGATTCAATTCAAGTAGAGTTTTATGAAACGTATCAATAAGCTAGACCCATACTGCGGGTTGTTTCATGCCATAGATAAACCCGAACACTTAAGAAATCCGTTGGGCAGGCGGATTCACATCTCTTACAACCAACACAGTCCTCGGTCCGTGGAGCAGAAGCAATTTGTTTAGCTTTACATCCATCCCAGGGTATCATTTCTAAAACATCGGTGGGGCACGCTCGGACACATTGAGTACATCCTATACATGTATCATAAATCTTTACTGAATGTGACATTGGATCTATACATTTTTTAACATCATAAATTTTCGGTCTAGTAAACTCATTTCTAAATCAATTCTCTATTTAGATACCAGACGAATCGATGAGTGATCAGAATCAATTGACTTCCGAATTGGTTTAGGGGCGAGGGCTAAAATACTTTGATTTATTATTTTTTGCAACCACGATCATACTTTATCTGTATCAAACCTAATAATTTGAATTCATATTTAGAATATTCTAATTTGGATTTCAAATTTATCTAATTCAAATTATTTCTTCAACAAATTTGATTGGTTAATATGAGTTGATTTTCTGTTACGATAAATTGATGAAACAATAGCCAATCCAATAGCTGCTTCAGCGGCTGCAATAGCTATAACAAAAATGGAAAAAATGTCTCCTCTTAATTGACGATTATCAAAAATATCCGAAAATGTTACAAAATTCATATTAACTGAATTTAATATAAGTTCAAGGCACATAAGGGCTCTAACCATATTTCGACTTGTGATCAATCCATAGATACCAATAGAAAATAAATAAGCACTCAAAACAAGTACATGTTCGAGCATCATTAACCAACTCCTTATTAATCATGATTCATTTTAATCTGAACAATAATTCAACCCATTCAACTCTAACAAGTATGTAACAAAGCAAAGGAATATATTGGTAATAGATCAATAGAAAACGAAAGCATTTCAATTCGATTGTCTATTTATATTTAGACAGAAACGAACATTATTAAAGGATTAGAACATCTCGTTTGTGTTGATCCTATATTATATTGAATATTTAATTTTTTAATTCCTGATTTGAACGATTTTTTTTTATTATATTAATATTATTGTTATTCATTGATTATTGGCGAGCTATAGCAATTGCACCTATTAAAGCGACTAATAGAATTATGGAAATGAGCTCAAATGGAAGAAAAAAATCTGTTGCTAAATGAATTCCAATTTGTTGACTATTACTTATCAAATCTTGCTCTATAATCTGGTTTGATTTTGCAGTCCAAATGATCCCATACCAGGATGTATCCGGAATAGTAGTAATTAGTGAAAGAAAAATAGTTGTACAAACCATTGAAGTAACTCCATCTCCAACGGTCCAAAGATGCAAATCCTTGTAATATTCTGAACCATTTATGAACATCACAGCAAAAATGATTAAAACATTTATAGCTCCTACATAAATAAGGAGTTGCGCAGCAGCTACAAAATACGAGTTCGATAGAATATAGAATAAGGATATACAAAAAAGAACCAATCCCAATGAAAAGGCCGAATAAATTGGATTTGGCTGTAATACTACTCCCAGACTTCCAAATATAAGACCCGATCCCAGAAAGACTAAAAGAAAATCATGCATTGGTCCGGGCAAATCCATTTGTTTGTTTGTTATAGAAAAAAGAAATCGAAATATTTCATGACTTTGTTGACCTGACCAGGAAAAAAGAAATTATTCTATATTTTTGTAGTTTTAAGATATTTCTTAATTATATATTGAATGAAATTGGAATGGGGATGGTGTCAATTAGTGTAGAGTATAGGTTTTAGACTATTCTCGAAAAGACAGTTTAAAACGATTTATTTTGAAATCACTATTTGAATAGAAATCCATTTTCAATCAAAATTACACCACAATTTTCGCCAACCCCATTTCTATTAACCAAACAAAAATCCCATTCCTTTAGATCCAAAAGGAATTTTTATTTTCAATTTGGA